TTTTCCTGTACGTTCATCACAAAATATTTCTAGATCCCAATACACCCAATGCCAGATAGCTGCCAAAAAGCATAAGCCAGAAAACACAATATGTGCTCCCGCTACCCCTTCGTAACTCCAAATACCTGGATTCGTTACAGTCCCCCCTGTGATACTCCAACCGCCCCATGAATTGGTTATTCCTAAACGAGTCATGAAGGGTATAACGAACATACCCTGTCTCCACATTGGATCAAGAACAGGATCAGAAGGATCAAAAACTGCTAATTCATACAGAGCCATCGAACCGGCCCAACCAGCAACCAGAGCTGTATGCATTATATGAACAGAAAGCAACCGACCGGGATCATTCAATACAACGGTATGAACACGATACCAAGGCAAACCCATGGAAATACCCCTTATATATATCAAAGATAAATGGACACTACATAACTTTATTGCATTGGAAAAGACTATAATATGACTATCCTATGGACCACTCTTGTTGAGTCGATTATTTCCGAACAAGGGTTTCTATTCTGTTGGTAATAATGGAACAATTCTGTTCGTAGGAACAAAGAGAAGCAGATTTATTCTATACTCGATAAGTACCAATACGCAATGGGGGAGTTGATCCCATTTTCTATGAGCGAATGAGTCCATACATACTTATTTATCATTAGAAAGACCTATTCGTAATAATTTAAGTTTATTCATTCTGTCTTTCTTTATGAATTTTTAGAATCTATGGATAAAATAAATACGATAAAAACCAATATGAATATTATAAAGACAATAAAAAAAATTGTTACGTTTCCACCTCAAAGTGAAATATAGTATTTAATTCTTTCTTTCATTTAATGCCTATTGGTATTCCAAAAGTTAAAATAAAGAGGCGTGGAATTCGACGTCGACTTTGGACTGACATATAGTGCGACTTGTCAGATATATTGGGTCATATGGTATTTCCCCGTTCTCTCCCCCGATCGAGATATCCCCCGTTTCGCCCAAGAAAGATAAATTGAATCATCCAAAATTTGGAGCGTGAAGTGCAATTAGATCCATTTTTAAGGGGATTCATATTACTATTATCAATTAGAATAATTCAATTAGAATAATTTATGGTTGACTTGGTTGGACTAAAAAAATGAAGTATCCAGGCTCTGTTTAGAAAAAACCCAATTGGATTGGTAAGATATCTATGATTGCTATTCATATTTTTCTTTGTAAAGAGATCCTAATTGTCAAGCAAAGTTATCTCAACTCTAATAAATACTTGTATAAAATGAATTGAAAAAAAAAAAAAAGAAATACAAAAAGAAATGGTAATGGGAGCATTTGTCCTATATGTACAAATCCAAATCGGGCGGATCTTTACCCGGAGTAGAGCATAAACCTAAAAAGATGAAAAAGACCCATTCAGGAACAAGAAAATATCATCGCGGTTTGGATTAAATCTCGATGAAAGAATACATCAATGAGAAGTTAATTCGATAAGTTTAATGACCCTTTCCTATAACTTCGAATTTTATAATGGAAAATCTAAAAAAGGAGTAAAAACTCGTCTTTATTGAAAAATCGAAGAAAAGCCCTTTCGTTAGAAATAAGAAAGAACCTTTCTAGAAAAAAGGAAAGAGGACTGGAATCTATACATTGATTCACAATTTTTTTGAACCGTATGCATCAAAAGGCGCATGTACGGTTCCTAAGGGATACAATTTTACCCTAATCAACCGACTTTATCGAGAAAGATTACTTTTTTTAGGCCAAGGGATTGGTACTGGTCTTGGAAATCAACTTATTTGTCTTCTGATATATCTCAGTATGGAGGATGAGGACAAAGAGCTGTATATGTTTATAAACTCTCCTGGGGGCTGGGTAGTACCTGGGCTCGCCCTTTATGATACTATGCAATATGTGCGACCAGATATCCATACAGTATGCATAGGATTAGCCGCTTCAATGTCATCTGTTGTCCTGGTCGGAGGAGAAGTTAACAAACGTATAGCATTCCCTCGCGCTTGGCGCCAATGAGGTTTTTATTTGAAAGAAAAAAGAAGACTATGCCTTCGCCATATGAATACTAAGTAATAATAGCATGGCACTTCGAATTCGATATGAGAAATTTTTGTATTGTTTTTTTTTTCAAAACATTAGATTCTGTATCGAGAGAGTAGTATGAGATAAGGGGTACTTCCGATTTTCTCTTATCTATCGGGAGTTCAGTTCAGCGTCACAAACTTTTTTGTTTTCATGCCGGAGAGTTCTTAACAATATTTATGTTATGAAAGAGTACGAAAAAAAAATATTTTTTCCTTATTTGATCGGATTAAAAAGAAACTTTGGGATTGCTGAATCACAGACAAAAAAAAAAAAAGAAAAAATAAACATATAAAGCAACGGAGCCATCATAGTATTTTTGAACTACTCCGAAAGGAAGGATGGCCATTTGATTATTTACCCATCTGAGTCTGATAGATTCTATTTTTCTCTTTCTTCAATAGAAAGGAGAGGGGTCAATTTTCTTGTAGAGCCGTATGCACAAAAGATGCCTGTACGGTTGTTCAATTCTATCTTTTTTCTAGTCTTTATCTTTCTTTTCTCTTTGCTTTATCATACGAGATAGGAGAAGCTTTTATTTTGTTATATCATCAGGGTAATGATGCATGAACCTTTTAGTGGTTTTTATATGGCACAAGTAGGCGAATTTGTCGTGGAAGCGGGAGAAATGCTGAAACTGCGTGGAATCCTCGCAAGGATTTATGAAAAAAAAACGGGCAAACCCTTCTGGGTTATATCCGAAGATATGGAAAGAGATGTTTTTATGTCAGCAACAGAAGCCCTAAATTATGGAATTGTTGATTATGTAGCGGTTGACGGAAGAAAAAAGGCAAATAAAATGTACGCAAATTACGCAAAGCTGTTGTGATTTGCGATTTTATCTTCGAATTGAATATTCAATTAAATAGAAGTAATTCACCATCATTTGGTTAGGATCAATCTAAACCAACCTATCATATTATGTATACGATTCAACATGCCAACTATTAAACAACTTATTAGAAATACAAGACAGCCAATCAGAAATGTCACAAAATCCCCCGCTCTTCGGGGGTGCCCTCAGCGTCGAGGAACATGTACTAGGGTGTATGTGCGACTCGTTTAGATCATGAGCTGGCGCAAAAGCAAGAAAACGACTTTTACAGTATCAATGATCAGTACCGGTGAATGGGATAGGATGGAAAAAGGAACTCCATCCATTATTCAAAAAAAAACTCTACCATATCCCCCTATTGTGTATGAAGTTTATGGTTTCCGTTGGTGTAAATCCAATCAACTGAATTTAAGATGATAAGAAATTCTCCATTGGTAACAAATGGTTATCCATTAAGCGGAGGAAATCTTATTTAAAAAGCATAAAACATAAAGATTAGGTAGGCCCCCAATCTGGCAAGAACGGACTAAGAGGGTCAGCTACCCAGCAAACTTTCCTAATTAAATACCGTTACTGTATAGGTAGATCTGATTGTGAAAGACCTATTACTGGATAATTCATGGGTAGAGCCAAAGCGTGTGAACTATACAAGTTCCCAATAACATCAATTAGTTGATTAAATATTTAGTTGATTAAATATTTAGTTGATTAAATATTAAATGAAAGTATAAAGTAAAGGCTCCGGTGTATAGAGAAGACCTCACCGTTTAAGAAGTAACCATAGAAACGAAGGAACCCACTATTTCTTTTTTTATTTCTTTTATTTACTATATTTTTGATACCTAGGAAAATACAATTTCTTATTTCTGTCTTATTTCGCAGTGAAATACCTAAAAAAAATAAAAAATCGTGGTCGGGAAGGTTAGAGTAGCCAAAGCCATTGGAATTTTGATTTTATACATTGGAAAAATCCGTTTTGTTATTAATAGACTAGGAAGGGGAAAAGAATAACTGAAAGAAAGGCAATCAATTAGTTATTCGTCAAAGTTTCATTTATTCAATGACCAGAATTAAACGGGGATATATAGCTCGGAGACGTAGAACAAAAATTCGTTTATTTGCATCAAGCTTTCGAGCGGCTCATTCAAGGCTTACTAGAACTATTACTCAACAGAAAATAAGAGCTTTAGTTTCAGCTCATCGGGATAGGGATAGGAAAAAGAGAGATTTTCGTCGTTTGTGGATCACTAGGATAAACGCAGTAATTCGCGAAAGGGGAGTATCCTATAGTTATAGTAGATTAATACACGATCTGTACAAGAGACAGTTGCTTCTTAACCGTAAAATACTTGCACAAATAGCTATATTAAATAGGAATTGTCTTTATATGATTTCGAACGAAATCATAAAGGAAGTAGATTGGAAAGAATCCAACAGAATAATTTAAATTGAGTTACCCGGAGAATGAACTCCGGGAAGGTAGAGTAGAAATTAGTATGAGAAAATATGCTAAAGTAGTCAAAATGAATGAACACGTTCAATTCAATAAAAACAGATTTCTTTTTTTCCGATTCGTTTTTTTCTTACGACACGATACTCAAATCTAGATTCACTCAAATCTAGATTCTTGTAATTATGATTCAAGTGAAGAAAAAGTAAGCCTATTTATTTCGGGCTTTAAAACCAGTAGTTCTAGCGGTCGACTCGGTTCTTTCAAATTGTTTTTCATTATTGAGAAAAGGTAACAAAGATAAAATACGAGCTTGTTTTATAGCAAGAGTAATTAATCGTTGTTGTTTCAAGGTCAATCTATTCACACGTCTTGATAATATTTTTCCTTGTTCACTAATAAATCGACTAATTAAACTCATGTTTCTATAATCAATTCGATCCCCCGATTGAATCGGGGGCAAACGCCTACGAAAAGATCGCTTGAATTTAAGAAAAGGTCGCTTGGACTTATCCATGGTTTGTTTGTTTAATTTATTCCTTATCCCTAAAATCCTATTTCTTAATTCTAATTCATTTTAAATCCACCCAAAATAGGATTTAAAAAAAATAGGATTTGTTTATTTTCTATTTA